TACAGAGCCAGGACCCCTGACACAAATAGATGCGTTGCGAATTCCATAGAGATTACTTCTCAATACAACTTCTTTCAAATTCATTAAAATTTCATGTACTGCTTCTTGAATCCCTATTAGGGTAGAATATTCGTGTGGTATTTTCTCAGATTTTGCACGTGTGATACATGTTCCTTCTATTTCACCAAGCAAAGCTCTTCGCATTGCAATACCTATTGTATCGGCTTGACCCTTCCTAAGCGGAGACAGAATAAAACGTCCATAATAAAGACGCTTACTATCTGCTCTTGATTCAACACACTTCCACTGTAGTGTCCGAGTAGATACTGTGACTTTCTCTCGAACCATAGTAATATTATTTGATCAGATCATTGAATCATTTATTTCTCTTGAAATCTCTTCAGTGTTTAGTTCTACACACGCCTTTTTTTCGGGGGTCTACAGCCATTATGTGGCATCGGGGTTACATCTCGTACGAAACTTAATAGTATACCGCTTCTACGAATAGCTCGTAATGCTGCATCTCTTCCAAGACCGGGACCTTTTATCATAACTTCTGCTCGTTGCATACCTTGATCCACTGCTGTACGCATAGCATTTCCTGCTGCGGTTTGAGCAGCAAATGGTGTTCCTCTTCTTGTACCCCTGAATCCACAAGTACCGGCCGAGGACCAAGAAACTACCCGACCCCTTACATCTGTAACAGTCACAATGGTATTGTTGAAACTTGCTTGAACATGAATAACTCCCTTTGGAATTCTGCGTCCACTCTTACGTGAGCTAAGACGCCCGGTTTTGCGTGAACCATTTTTTGGTATAGGTTTTGCCATATTTTATCATCTCATAAATATGAGTCAGAGGTATATGGATATATCCATTTCATGTCAAAACGAATCCTTTATTTTTTTTTGTCCTTAGGGTTCTTTAGAGAGTTATTTTCGAAAGATTAGCCTTGTCTTTGCTTATGTCTCGGGTTGGAACAAATTACTATAATTCGGCCGCGCCTGCGGATCAGTCGACAGTTTTCACAAATTTTACGAACAGAGGCTCTTATTTTCATATTTTTCATTCCTTACCTTAATTATGAATTGATTCTTGGAAGAAACTAAGTTTCCTGAAATTTGGAATCTGAAATTGTATCCTCCCGAAAATAATGTTGAAGGGTAAAATAAAAAACCATCTAATCGATCGAATCCTTCGAATCCTTATTGCGAATTCTATAAATTATGCGTCCTCTAGTTGAATCATAACGACTTACTTCAATTTTGACTCTATCTCCTGGTAGGATCCGTATAAAACTACGCCGGATCCTTCCTGAAACATAACCTAGAATTAGGTCATCATTATCTAAACGAACCCGGAACATACCATTGGGAAGTGATTCAATAATTAAACCTTCATGAACCCACTTTTGTTCTGTCATTTGAGGTAAAACCTCCTTGGTGTATCAACTGATGGAGGAAGAGTGATATTAGACAACCCTTCCTTGCGCTTTTTTTTTTCACAAATAAGAGGTTTCAGATCTAATTCGGATATTAGAAGGATTACCATATATAACACAAAATTTCTCCGCCGATTCTTTCTAGTCGAGCCTCTCGGTCTGTCATTATACCTTGAGAAGTAGAAAGGATTACAATTCCCATCCCACCTAAAATTCTAGGAATGCGTTGGTAGTTAGAATAGATTCGTAGGCCGGGTCGACTTATCCTTTTTAAATTTAAAACAGTTCTATATCGTCCTTTACTACTTCTTCTATGTTGAAGGGTTAAAACCAAAAAATATTTTTGGTTTTCCCGATGTTTCCTCACATTTTGGATAAAACCTTCTCGTAAAAGTATTTTAACAATGTTTTCAGTGATGTTAGTAGATGCTATTCGAACTGTTCCTTTTCTATTCATGTCAGCATTTCGTATAGAAGTTATTATATCAGCAATAGTGTCTCTACCCATGATGAACTAAAATTAGTGGTTTCTCAAAATTTGGATATAATAAACATGCTCTTTTTAAATTATTAAAGGTATATACGTGAGACATAATCTACTAATAATTAATCGATTTCATTCAAGTCAATTTTACTATAACTATCTCGCGATTTTGTTTTATAATACCTCGGGGGCTAATGAAACTATTTTAGTAAAATTTAACTGTCTCAATTCTCGTGCAATCGCACCAAAAATTCTCGTTCCTTTAGGATTTCCTTCTTGATCAATGACAACTGCAGCATTGTCATCATATCGTATTATCATACCGTTATCACGTTTGAGTTCTTTACAAGTACGTACAATTACAGCTCTGATCACTTCGGATCTTTCTAGAGGCATATTTGGTACTGCTTCTTTGATCACAGCAACAATAATGTCACCAATATGAGCATATCGGCGATTACTAGCTCCTATGATTCGAATACACATCAATTTTCGCGCCCCGCTGTTGTCCGCTACATTCAAAAGGGTCTGGGGTTGGATCATATCATTTTTTAATCTATTTTTAAAATGCAAAAGGGGCGCAGAAAAAAAAAGAAATATTTTTTGTCCAAAAAAGAAACCCGCAATTGTTTTTTGTTAGTCCAAAGGAAAGAAAGACTTCTTGCCTTTCATTTTACATTTCTATTCCGAAAGAATAAATTGAGTTTGTATAGGCATTTTGGATGCTGCTATTTGAATAGCTTTTCTAGCTACATTTTCCGCTACTCCCCCTATTTCATAAAGTATCCTACCCGGTTTAACGACAGCTACCCAATATTCGGGGGATCCCTTACCCGACCCCATACGTGTTTCTGCGGGTCTTACTGTAACTGGTTTATCTGGAAATATACGTACCCATATTTTTCCACCACGACGTACATTTCGTGTCATTGCTCGTCTCCCTGCTTCTATTTGTCTAGATGTGATCCAAGTAGGTTCAAGTGCCTGAAGAGCATATCTACCGAAACAAAGACTATTACCTCTATAAGATATTCCTTTCATTCTTCCTCTATGTTGTTTACGAAATCTGGTTCTTTTGGGGTTATAGTTGATGGTTGTTTCGCAATTCCATCTCTACTCCAGAACTGGACATGAGAGTTTCTTCTCATCCAGCTCCTCGCGAATCAAAAGAAAAGATTGATAAATAGTAAATTTATATATCCATCTATGTAAGTAATGAAAAATACACTGAATCCATGGATTCTTTCAAATTTTTTCTAGTTTATTTCAAATTCTTCTAGACTTTTTTTGCTCTATTCTATAACTAAATATATATAGTTATAGTTATAGATAATTCGAGTTTTTATGGATCATCTTTTTTTTATAGCCTAACGAATTTTTACTTTCCGTTTCTTTTTATCGTATCGGATCGCTTAAAATTGAACAATCCAATAAAATCAAATTTTCGCGGGCGAATATTTACTCTTTCAATATCTAGTTCAGTTGTTGGGTTAGCCTAGCACTTTTCAGAATCAATGAAAAGGTTCCTGGTTCGTTCCGCCATCCCACCCAATGAATAATTAGGATTCATGTTCAAGAGAATCTTCTGCATTCATGGGTTCCGTCGTTCCCATCGCTTCTCTCTTAATGGTTAGGTCTGAATTTTACAATGGAGCTTTTCGTAGACTTTGTTCTTGAGTCAATCCTCTTAATCTTTCTTGGCTCGAAGCTCTTTTTGTTGTTCTATCAACAAATTAGGGATGAATTTCAATATTGATGCTTTATTAGATACATTGTTTTTTCTGCGATTATTTAGAGACCTTACATATTAGATTGGAATCATATATCATTGCTATTTTTTCTCTCTTTCTCTCACCATTCCACTTATCCACATCCTTAGTAAATTGCGCTTTACAACTCAAACCCATAATCCGATTTGTTTTTCTGTTTATGCAACAAAAGAGTTCAGTTGCTACAATGATATGACCAATAGATCCTATCGGAACTGTTTCTTTTGATCCAGATAATGCGAAGCGATGAGTTGGTTATTAGTTCTATAGTTCTTAGTTGACACTATGGATCAGTCTTTTTTTTTTTGATAACCTTAAAAAAATCAACGAGTCACACACTAAGCATAGCAATTATATCAAATGGTTAATCTACTTTTTATTCAACCCTATAGAATTGTCGAAGTTTTTCTTTTTGTTTGGCTTGATTAGACAAAGAATGAAATCGTTTTTTCTTCAATTATTAGTATAGAACAGAAACGAAACTGAAGGTTTATTAGGCTTCGTCTAGAAATATCCAAATTTTGATCCCTAATACCCCATAGATAGTTCGAACTGGATAGGAACAATAATCAATTTTTGCTCGAATTGTTTGTAGGGGAACCCTACCTTCTCGGATCCATTCAACACGTGCAATTTCTTTTCCGTCAATACGACCTGCAATTTGTATTTGAATTCCTTTTGTATCTGCCTGTTCAGTCAATTCAATAGCTTTTTTCATCGCCTTACGAAATGAAACTCTATTTTTTAATTGTCCAGCTATAAATTCTGCAAGAATGTTAGGGTTTCCATAAGGTTTTGCAATTCTTGTAATAGAAATGTTGAGTTTACGGTTTACACAATTTAATTCTTTTTGTACATTCATCTGTAATTCTTCGAGTCTGCGTGATTTACCTTCTATTAATAACTTCGGGAATCCCATATAGATTATGATTTGAATCAGATCGATTCTTTTTTGAATCTCTATATGTGCAATTCCCTCGACACCAGAAGCTATTCTCATATTTTTTTGTACATAATTTTTGATAAAATCCCGTATTTTTTTATCTTCTTGTAAACCTTCAGAATAGTTTTTTGCTTGTGTAAACCAAAGGGAATGATGACTTTGGGTTGTACCAAGTCTGAAACCAAGTGGATTTATTTTTTGTCCCATGCTCCCTCACTACTATACATATCAAGATACGACATATTCGTGTATTTATTTATATACATTCTTTTTTTTTACCATAAGATATATTTTTTATTAATCATATTAATTCTTTTTATTAATCATATTAATTCTTTTTATTAATCATATTAATTCTATTTA